TGATAGAATGAGCCGGGTCGGGAAGCATTAGGCAATGCAATTCTTGCTGGTGTTTCTTTGTAGTGTAGATGGATCCGCAGCTTGTGAATTTCTGCACTCAAAAATAAATCAAGTTGGTCCTCAGCCAAGCACTTCACCACTCTTTAGATTTTACCAGATTGATCAAAGAACGCGGGGTCTTGAGAAAATCATTTTTAGAAAAAAGTGAATTGAGGCAGTTTACTGGCTCCGACCATCGGCGTCGGGAGAGGGGATAATTTCTGAAATGTAAAGTAAATATATCTATATGTATGTGGATATCTATAGGAAATCATATGAAAGGGATGTTATTAGTTTAGTTTGTGATAGCTAGTATGCGAATGTCTCTTTCTACTTTCCACAATAGATCTAACACTATCCCACTTTCCTAAACCTCTCTTTCTCAAGCCACCAGAGAGAGGAGACTCATTCAAGAGCAGGGACGGATACAGGTGAGCGACTTAGACTGAAATTTGCACTTCTCCATTCGAGAGGAATGGTTGACGCTTTGAGCAACTCTACTATCTACCTAACACTCGTTCTAAAATCAGTTGACTGGCTCACGTACTATCGTTCTATTTGAATTCCGTTTCTCCTGAAGCTTGAAAGCGGCTTGGCTTCATACTCTAACGGATTGGACTGAAACCGGCCTAAAAGTAAAAGCTTCCATCGCCGGAGACGAGACTGAGCTTTCGGGTTCCTCTTTGCCCACGGATTGCCATTTTCCCGGGCATGAAAGACAGGTTTGATCTGCGGTCCGTGCTTAGAAAGAAGAAAGTCAATTAGAAAGAGAGAAGCTTAGAGCACTGAAAGCTGGTTAAGCAGTTAAAGCTTTAGTACATATGCTATATGCTTAACACTTGCAATTCGATACCGTAGGAGTGTAATGCAAGTCGGACTATGTTTTGGTTCACCGCCCAATCTAATCATACGAAAACTAAGAGGTTCTAGCTCAGAACAGAACCTGGTTCACTTCTCTAATTACGTATGTTTTCCTGCTTTTCTAATAAAGAAAGGTTATCCTCCACCCAATAGAGCCTAGCCTGAGAGACGAGTTCTCCAGTGTGGACCGAAAAGGTCTCGCGAAGCCGGTCCCCGCATGGTCTAAGTCCCTCTCTAACTTGAAGAGCAGCAAAGCGGACTTCCGGGGATAAAAATGGATCATTTCAATTTGATAACTAAGAAAGCAGTCTACTCATGTACTCTAGCTTCGCTAATGAGATAAGGTAGTTGGCTTACTTGCTTGCTAGAGGACAGGTAGTTTACTACTTGAATATAGCTGTGATCTGTCATTACATGCGACTATCTCTATAGATAGAAAAGGCCTAGAAATATTCGTCTATAATATAATAGTGGTTGAGATCTATCCGACCAATAACCCATTTTGTAACGGTCGAAAAATAACAATAACTAAAGGGAAGAAGAGAACTGATCTTTTAATGTAACAAGGCTATGAAGAGAGTCAACAGGAAGAAACGGCAATCAGCAATCCTAATCGTTCAAAAGTGATAGCGCCACGTAACCTTCGGATTCGGGGTGACCCCAAAACGACTTAGGTCTACCATAAGAAGGAACGGGGTAGTAACTTACTTATCCTTATCAAAGTCTATTTCTTCCTTCAGGTATCCTTTCGTAGTAGTATTGAAGCGGAAGTCTCGAGTTGGGTTATTCTTTTTTCATCGAGATTGGGCTGGTGTTCAGTATACTTAATATAAGATCGAAAAGAATGCATTGGAAGGTCAATGCGAATAAAAGTTGACTTTACTATGGTCAGTGCACAGTGTAAGAAAAAAGTCCTTAGTTTCGTTGGAAAAACCAATGCAAATCTCATAGCCCGGATAGATAGAAAAGGTTGGAGAGAGTGACTTTAACCGCCTGAAATTCTCTCCCTTCTAAAGCTGCGCAAGGCGGCCCCCCCGGTCGAAGGTGGGGGAACTAGAGTGATCACGATAGAAAAAGAAAAAGCATATATCAATAAATGACGACTATAAGGAACCAACGATTCTCTCTTCTTAAACAACCTATATCCTCCACACTTAATCAGCATTTGATAGATTATCCAACCCCGAGCAATCTTAGTTATTGGTGGGGGTTCGGTCCGTTAGCTGGTATTTGTTTAGTCATTCAGATAGTGACTGGCGTTTTTTTAGCTATGCATCACACACCTCATGTGGATCTAGCTTTCAACAGCGTAGAACACATTATGAGAGATGTTGAAGGGGGTTGGTTGCTCCGTTATATGCATGCTAATGGGGCAAGTATGTTTCTCATTGTGGTTCACCTTCATATTTTTCGCGGTCTATATCATGCGAGTTATAGCAGTCCTAGGGAATTTGTTTGGTGTCTCGGAGTTGTAATCTTCCTATTAATGATTGTGACAGCTTTTACAGGATACGTACTACCTTGGGGTCAGATGAGCTTTTGGGGAGCTACAGTAATTACAAGCTTAGCTAGCGCCATACCTGTAGTAGGGGATACCATAGTGACTTGGCTTTGGGGCGGTTTCTCCGTGGACAATGCCACCTTAAATCGTTTTTTTAGTCTTCATCATTTACTCCCCTTTATTTTAGTAGGCGCCAGTCTTCTTCATCTGGCCGCATTGCATCAATATGGATCCAATAATCCATTGGGTGTACATTCAGAGATGGATAAAATTTCCTTTTACCCTTATTTTTATGTAAAGGATCTAGTAGGTTGGGTAGCTTTTGCTATCTTTTTTTCCATTTGGATTTTTTATGCTCCTAATGTTTTGGGGCATCCCGACAATTATATACCTGCTAATCCGATGCCCACCCCGCCTCATATTGTGCCGGAATGGTATTTCCTACCGATCCATGCAATTCTTCGTAGTATACCTGACAAAGCGGGAGGTGTAGCCGCAATAGCACCAGTTTTTATATGTCTGTTGGCTTTACCTTTTTTTAAAAGTATGTATGTGCGTATGTCTACCTTTTTCACATTTCAAAGTGTGAAGATCCTTTATATGTCCCCATCAACGAAACTCATCATTTGGGTTTTTTTCAATACCATGATATCATACTTATTTTATGGGACTGGGTCCGCGGGGCAGGGGCAAGCCCTTTATTATTATTGCGTTGGGCCGGGGTTCGAGTTGGCTTTGCCTACTGTTTCTCTTGATCCCTTACCTCCTGCCTCCCCCCCCACCACCATTACGGAACTCTATGAGCGAATCCGAATCCTGGAAAGTCGAAATTGGTGGGGGATACCCCCCCAATTAGACGCGGGGGACTATGCCCGACAAGTCGGAGAGATCCTCCAGGACTCCGGGGGGATCGCGGAATTTCACGTAACGTTCCGACATGAATTATTAGAGATTAGCATATTGGAAAAAAGGGGGTGGTTAGAACACTCCTTGGTCCAATATGCTCAATCTGAGCCCCGATTGGGTACTATTCTGAATGTGGGGCCTTTCCCGGGCACTAACCTGTGGGAAGCCGCATTTGATTTTGTGGAAACGGAAGTACAGCGCATAGGGGATGCAGAACTACAAAGCATCTGGCTCGAACTCCTTGTGGAGGACATGCAATCAAATGGTGGTACTGCTACTCTCTATAAGAGGTTCTTTAATGAAATCTCGGACCAGCAGTGTCGTCAACGAGCCGGATTGCCTATAATACCCTCGTTGTATCAGGACCAGGCTTAAGTACCGGGAAGCGGGCTAATCCCCGAAAATGCCCGTTAAATTCACGTTGGGGACAAAAAAAAAATCAATATATATATATATAAAAACGATATGATTCAACCTCAAACCTATTTGAATGTAGCGGATAACAGCGGAGCCCGAAAATTAATGTGTATTCGAATCATAGGGGCCAGTAATCGACGAAGAAATGCAGTTAGTATTTTTCAGACTATTAAAGAAGGCGGATCCCGAAGAGTTGAGGACATTACAGAGAATATTCTGCGGTGAGTCACAGAGTGCGAAATGGAGAGTGGTATTCACAGAACTGATTGAAGCGATGCAGAGAAGTGTAGATAACTAACGAAAAAGACATAACATAGGTCTAATCATTCTGTTAAACCCGTATATCAATTATAAACTACTAATGTTATTCTAAATAAATGATCTTTAACCCCGCCAATTAAAAATCTTATTTAAAATGTGAGCCCTCGGAGTTTCGCCGAAGAAGTGAAGGAGAGTAGGAAAGAGGGTTTGATCGTAAGAACCTTAACTCTAATTGAAAATTGAAAGAGGAAAATTTCTTTATAGGCTTCGCTCGCTTTTGCGACCTAGTGACGTGACCTCTACAAAAGCGTCGCTCAAACCCGGGATACTCTCCCACTTCAGGAAACTCGGGAAAAGCTAATCGAAGCGATTAGTGAAAAGGCGGGAGCTCTGTTGGCCGACGAGAACCTTCGTGTTCCACCGGTATCGACTATGGGGAGCATCTCCCTGATAAATAAAGAGTAGGGCGCGTCAGGCGCCTTTAGCCTTTCATAATAGTATGGAACAGCATATTTAGTGAAAGAAAGGCGTTATAGGGTTTGAAGCGCTGAGTTACTTAAGCAATTCTTGTTATTGTTATTCTATCTTAGAAGTAGTGCCTATATTGTTTTGTCTTTGTTTTTACTTACAATATAAATATTTCCAATATTTCTTTCTTTGTTGTAGAGCGTAAACTTCTCTCTTTAATATTGCCAGAACGAAATCATCAACTTCGGAATAGTTTCGATAGCTTCTCAAATTACCTTACCTTGATTGAGGAAGCGAAGTCATTTGCTTTTGCAGCGTCTGCATATCGATCGGTTTCAAAATACTTCGGTATCGGCGTAAGCCTTCCCGGATCCAGCTTTCTCTGAACTCTTCTTTTTTCGGTATGCCGCTCCGCGAGCAAGGAGTGCCGCGCACGAGCGGAGCGAAAACAAAGCAGGGGAAATCCTTTGATTGCGTATTTACTATAGATCCATGTCTTTCTTGTTCCACTAGCTAGGACCAAATTCTCGCATGTCCCTTTCGTTATTACAACCTTATTTTTTGATGTCAAAGACCAGAAGCTACGCGCAAATTATCATTGGATCTCGGTTGTTCTTAACAGCGATGGCTATTCATTTAAGTCTTCGGGTAGCACCACTAGATCTTCAACAAGGTGGAAATTCTCGTATTCCGTATGTACATGTTCCTGCGGCTCGGATGAGTATTCTTGTTTATATCGCTACGGCTATAAGCACTTTCTTTTTTCTATTAACAAAACATCCCCTTTTTCTTCGCTCTTCCGGAACCGGTACAGAAATGGGTGCCTTTTTTACGTTGTTTACCTTAGTTACTGGGGGGTTTCGGGGAAGACCTATGTGGGGCACCTTTTGGGTGTGGGATGCTCGTTTAACCTCTGTATTCATCTCGTTCCTTATTTACCTGGGTGCACTGCGTTTTCAAAAGCTTCCTGTCGAACCGGCTTCTATTTCAATCCGTGCTGGACCGATCGATATACCAATAATAAAGTCTTCAGTCAACTGGTGGAATACATCGCATCAACCTGGGAGCATTAGCCGATCTGGTACATCAATATCAATACATGTTCCTATGCCCATTCCAATCTTGTCTAACTTTGCTAACTCCCCCTTCTCAACCCGTATCTTGTTTGTTCTGGAAACACGTCTTCCTATTCCATCTTTTCCCGAATCTCCTTTAACGGAAGAAATAGAAGCTCGAGAAGGAATAGCAAAACCTAGTTCACTCGCTGAGTCTCTTTGCATCCATGGCTGAATGGTTAAAGCGCCCAACTCATAATTGGCGAATTCGTAGGTTCAATTCCTACTGGATGAACTTGGAACGTTCAGTTCAATTGCTGCTCACTAAATTGATACATATTTATATTCATTTTATTGCTTGCACCTACCAGAAGGAGGAGGGATCCTTAATGAAATTACTGATTTCGAGAAAGCAAGGACGTTATGAGCGTTCGGTCAGCCTTTGCTTGGTCCTAAGGGGAAGGTTAAAGCCTAAAACCTAGTTTCGGAAGGCATAGAAATCAGATTCCATTTTCATTTCCTAAACAACAAAAGCATACACATAAGCACCCGAGGATGCCGAATCATCCACTGAGGAGTAATAATATTCTGTTTCATCCGAACCCACCGAAGCATCCAAACAAAAAAAAAAGCCCCTAATCTTAAGAATCCGAAGCTTAAGCCAAATCTGAAGCTAGAATAGAGGGGAATAAATGATTCCAGTAGCCAAGCCAATATGGGGTCTATAACCACAATAAGAATACCCGTGATCCGGGGCATTCAGCAGTTGATGATTTGTTTTCCAATTTTTCGTCTGTCTGTGTGAAAAGTATGTAGGATCCGATCCACCTTAAGCTATGGGGCCTGAGCCTGTTCCTAAAGCATAGGCTATAGTACCAAATCCAAGGTATAAAGAAGCCTAGGCCGACGCCGAATCTGCACCAGCAGAATATAAAATTCCAAATCAGAAAATGAATAGTACGTAAAGAAAGGGCTTTTTGATCCCCGATCTGAGTCTCGTCTTTCGAAGGGTCTCGTTCCGTTCATATGCCGCTCATTTGTAGCAGGGTTTTTTTATGTTTTAGAAAAGTAAGACAAGCGCTTCATTACGCGTGATTCTAATTCTAGCATATGCTCAGCTGCTCCTACCAAGCACTAAAGGCAAAAGGATGCTTATCTGGATCAGCCTACTTCTTCTATGTTACGCCCTTCCCCCTTATTTTGTTGTATTCAGTGGGTCAGGGAGGTACCCGCCCGCGCTTTTTCTTACCCGGAAACACGTCGCTAGCCTAAGGCAGGCTTCGCTATCCTCCCGAAGCTGTCATTTTCCAATGGTTTTTGCCCACTCACTTATACTTATATGGAGGGGCTTTACTTTATGTAATTTAGTTTAGCTGTAGTTAGAGTGGGTCGATCTAGCCGCCCTAATTGACCCGGTTGAAGATACTAAATCCGAATGATGATTTCATAATCAATCATAGAGGTGTGAAATGGCATCTTTTCAGAAGTCAGATGGACGAAGGTTAGCGCACATCATTTTTCTATTTAGCTCCGAAGGCAACCCGTCGCGCCCTCGTCGCGGCGTTAGCAGCCATTGACGATGTATTGAAGACTAAGCGAGCCGGCCTAGAACGGAGCACATGCTACTTCTTCGAAATCGCGAACACCTTCCCTTTCTTCTTAGTCTGATCCGGACACTCCAGACCCCGGTTCTTGGCTTTGATCCAATTCCGAAGCTCGTTTGCTCACTAGCCGATGTTATTTTCAATTGACTTAGTTAGAAAAAAAAGTATGGAGATACCGTACCGCCTTAAACAAGCGCCAGGAAAATAGAGCTTACCGCGCTGAGTTACGTCGTAGGCGAAGCTTTCGATTCGACAAATGGCCTACTTTTGAAATTGTTGAGCTCGTGTCTTTAGGGTCAGCAGGCCGGGCCTGCGGTTCTAATGATTCCGTAGATACAGAAAGAGTCAGTCTCGGCTTTCTATTTCTTTTTTCATAAAATGGATATTGTCAACTTTAGGCTTTGTGAATTAAGGAGGACTCATATGATTCTCCTTCCTCGACTTCGGTTCTGTCTCCTGGTTTTAAATAACCCAGAAACTTGCTTAGTCAGGTCTTCCTTTTATGTGAATTCGTAGAGTAGGCAGAGACCCTTATATACGATCGGAGTTTAAACACGTAAACCACGGGTCCCCCGAATATCCATCATCAGCCAACCCACTTTCCTGGCTTTTGTTCTACTAGCAGTAAGCTCTGCTCCCTCCAGTTCTATTAATTCCGGATTTTTATACCTGACGACCATCCAAGGTTTCATGAGTGCTCCTATTCTGTTAGTTATGACTTTTCGTTTGACATTTTTGCTGCTCTCGGCTTCTGAATTTGTACCTTTCAATAGCCAGTCTAGAAGCCCTAATGTTGTAAGGCACGTGACTGCATTCCTAAATACTCTCTCTGGTTCCTTCCCGAAATTGACCTGCTTACACTGCACTGCTTCTTCTGTCAAGACAGGCAGGCGGTTATCGACCTTTTCGCAAGCATAACAACGGCCATCGAAAGTCACGGCAGCTTGCTCGAGAAGGTAGAAAGGACCATAGATGATATGACTCCAGTCATAATGGAAAGACGAGCTCAGGTCAAAAGTATCCAGCAACAGGTTACGGAGCTGCAAACGGAAAGGGCGAAGGAGACGGCGAGGAAGAAGGATCGCTGGTTAGTCGAGTGAAGGACCCGTCCGGGGTTTCCTCGGCTCGCACCGTCGTAATGTAACTGTGCACAGTTATTTCTATCTGGGTTGTCGACTCACTCTATGCTGCAGGTTGAATTGTTCCAGAACCGCTTCCACGGAATTTTAGGGATTTTTCCTTTGGATTGAATCGAATTCATTCGCTCGTGCCTCTCGCGTACGTAGCCTTTTGGCAAAGCTCTTTTCTCTTTCCCCTTATCCTGTTCAAAGGCACAGATTCACAGAGCCTCTATCAGAATCAGATGACGATTGAATGGCTTCCACCACGACACGAAGAACTACTCCTTATTTAGGAATAAAAACGACTCTTTTTGTTAAACCAACGAGTGAAGTTCTGCCGCTAAGACTAAGAGTGATTATGAAAGCTTTCCCCTGACTGAACCCAACGACTCTCTTTTCTTTCAATGGTATCCTTCTTTATCCGAGCAGAAGATCGCCTCCTCTCTTCTTTGGCCTACTGGCCTACTTAAATTAAAGGCCTTGTGCGAGCACAGCAGCTTGACTGAGGCTGGCTTGGGAAAAAAGGGAATAGGATAGGACTTGTTCATCGTAAGTGGGAGATTCTTGGGTGAGTGTTAACGAAAGGCCTTCCAGACAACTCTTTCAGCTTAGGACAACCTTTACCCTTCTTAACCTATTTAACAGCAATCTATAGGTTGAGTAGAAGAAAGAGGAGTTTTGATGGCTGTCATTTTCTGGTTGGATGGGCTCGGATCCTTTGCATGATTTCATGTGAGGAGCCACCTTTGATGGGCTTTGAATTTGGACAGATCCAGCGGGCCTTCTTGCATGGGCTTGGGCTTGTTTTGATGGGTAGGCTTGTTGTGCTTTGGCCCTTCTGTGGGCTTTCATCGAGGAAAGAGCAAGACCAAGTCTTCACATTTGTAGGACTTTCTTTGATGGTTCATGTAGGCTGGGGTCTTTCATTCGGGCCCTATTGGGGCACCCTGTGGGCCAATGCGTATAAGCTTGGGCTTTCTTAACGCGGCTCATTTGTTGACGACTCAGTACATGGATGTCACGAGTCTATTGGCATAGAATATGGAATCTTTTCCACGTAAGCTGGTTGTACAAAGTTTGTTTGTTCATACAGGCAGTGTGATTTGGGGAGATTTTGTTTGCTCCGCAAGGTAGCGCCAGTTTTTCATTAAACAGGCATGATAGTTTTCAACTGCAGAAAAGTAGTGCGGAGAACTAGTCAGAATTGTGCCTGCCATCCAATTCGTGACGTGGATGATCCGCCGAATCCATTGCTGACTTCACCACGATCGATTAGGTGAAACGGTTCTGCAAAGTTTGTTTGTTCATACAGGCAGCGTGCTTATAGTAGTAAGAATTGTGCCTGCCATGCAATTCGTACTGCATGGCGATATTACTCTACCACTCTATAAATGGAGGCTCGATAAGTGTCTTCACTTCATCAAATTCAAATCAAAGAAATTGAGTAATAGCACGTATGGCTATGGCTGTTACAAACAGGCTTTCTGCAATTGCTGCCGAAATGGGGCAACTCCAAAATGAAATCCAAGAGCGTCGTAGAGTGCTAAACCTCTTTTTGAGAAATGTTAGAGCAAGAGCTCCTGCAGAGGCAGAAGAACGCATTGGCGCTGCCAGAGAGAACATAAGGGAAAGGCAGAGGAGGCTGCAAGTGCTGCAGGAGGAGCAGCAAGCACTCATTGTGCGGGCTGTCACCCTCGGTGACCGGGAAAACCACTAGAAGAAATTAAAAAAAGTAGTGACTTTATCTTCTGTCTACTTGTTAAGGCCTATCCTTTTACTTCTTTATGTTTTTTAAATAATTCATGTAGTTAGCATAATGCTTTTAAAGCTCTAGTAAAGGCATATGTGGTTGTTTATGTAATGTAGTGCTTTATGTAGTAGTAATGAATAAATCTTTTGGATAAATGTTTTTTCTCTACAGGCCTCTTTGAATCCTTTCAATCCATATTTATTTTTGGAATGCTCAAGTAGAATTTGGAGCATTCCAAAAACTGGGGGATCCGACTACAAAAAGACAAGCAGTCTGATACAAGATTTATTTCTTACTTCTCACCTTTATCTTTGTGATTTAACATAATTTAACAAAAATAGAGTATCGGATAAATCTTGATTTGAATTGCTGCCTTTTCTTTGACTATTTCTCTTTAGTTATCCGGGAGACGATCCAAAATAAACAGGTATGGAAGCTATAATTGTAAACCACAATCGAATCTATGGAAGCATTGGTTTATACATTCCTCTTAGTCTCGACTTTAGGAATAATCTTTTTCGCTATCTTTTTTCGGGAACCGCCTAAAGTTCCAACTAAAAAGATGAAATGATTTTTTATTATCTCATTTATTATCTCAATTGAAGTAATGAGTAAGGTAAGCTTCATAGCTCCAACCTATACAAGGGCTTACGTTTTCTTGCTGCATCCGTTTTCTTGCTCGTTAGCGCAACGGCTTTCGCGCAGCTCAACCCCTTTCTTTGTTCTATAGTAAGGGGCCTTTTCTTGCAGGATGCCGGGTACGCAGGAACGCCCAAGCGGGTTTCCGCCTTCATTTGGTCGTGCTGCTATGATGTAACGTGCAGTCGTCCCGAGGCAGCAGGATTATGGTAAGGGGCCCCCTCTTTTCTCTCCCTTAAACTCCTTTATAGATTTCGAGTCGGGAATAGAGCAGTGGCTTATTCGGCGCTATATCACAATTCATTAATTCTCGGGCATAGCTGTTCACGAAACGTGGCATGGGACATCTGTCGGCGGCGGGAGTCTTACATCTGAGCGAGAGGTCAGACCAATCCCATTCATTCTGGTCCGATCCGAACGGATCTTGTTGAATGAATTGATTCATTGTTGTATGCCCTAATTATATTATTTTTTCCTACTTCTGAGATTGATATAGATATATAGTAGAAACTTTTTTTTATGGTGGAGAGTGGGGGGTGAAAACACCAATGCAGCAAAGAACGACCGCATGAATCGGAATCCACTTATATTAAGATACTTATATTAAGATTAAGACAGACGACCGAGAAATAAAGGCTTCACGTTCTCCAAGTGGTTGATCTTAGCGTGCTAGCCGCTGCTTCATTTCGTATAGTGATAAGGCTTTCTCTTCTCTTTCTTAGCGCTCCGCCCCCCGTAAGGGGAACTCTGGTTGCGCGGCTTTCTCTTATATGGGTCTATTTTCTCTGACTTGACTCAGCTTGACCTACTTGACTCAGCGGTTAGAGTATCGCTTTCATACGGCGAGAGTCATTGGTTCAAATCCAATAGTAGGTAAAACCGGCCGAAACCCCTGCTTTTGCCAGCATGACAGCAAGCACGGACTGGCAGCAAGGAGAAAACTGAATGACCGGTAATAAAGCCGTGTACTAGAAAAAAAAAGCCCTAAGGGCAACGGGAGGTGAAACAACAAAAAGAATCGTTTGTTCAGTGTCTTCTCTCCATCACCAAAATAGCTGGTGACACTTCTGTCTCTCTTGGATCTATCTCTTATTAGTTACAATATGAGGGTGAGTAGTTGCATGAGTCCTATTTTTCAATTTAATCCGAGTCGTAACATTGTTTCTCCTTCGATGATCACTTCTAGTATTGATTCTTCAGCCAGTGGGTTTCTCCCTTCAACCTATAGAAAAGGTAACATCATGTCATTCTCTTCCATTTCTCTATTTACCAGGGTTCTTCATATGTCCTCCAATCTTATGGTAGCAGGTTTTTTCGGACGATCAGAAGGAACCGCTATAATAAGTTCTCCGTCGTTTAAGAAAATGAGTCGAGAACTACATAGATCTGATACCTTCTTCCTTGGTCTGGGAGATAGGTTATGTAGGCGTACAACTGTTCCTAGGTTGTATTCGATCACGAATGGCTAAAGAATCTATTAGTAGTAGTATGCCTGATATTGCCAGAAGACCTTTTCTTCTTTATCTTTGAATGAAATTGGAAGAGGTTCTTGTTTCCCGAAAACCTGACACTATTCCTAGTCTGTATCACCTTAAGGACTATTTAGTCTTAGTAGTAAGAGTGCTTTAGACGATTTTGTCCATTTTGCATAGCCGTTAAGGAACTTCTGGCCGGGAAGGACTTAGCGAATGAAATGGAAAGTTAGAGTAGAGGGAGAGTTAGAAGGTAAGTCGAAATATCAAGATAGGCATCTTTGCCGGTTAAAGGCCTTTCTCTTCTCCTCCTGGGATTCAATTAAGGGAGTTCAGCCGAGGGATAAGCTGTTCTTGCTTGAGTTAAAGGAGATATTCTCATCTATATAATAGGAATGGATGCCCAGGAAGGAAACTCAATAACTCTGTCTTTATCACCGAAAGGAGCAATAGTCGGATCTAGCTAGCTTTAGTGGTCTTGTTGCTGTTACCGAGGATGATAAACCGAAACTCCTAAACTAAAGAGATTAGCTCCTAACTCGTTGACTTGAGGATGTCACTGGACTCTTTATCTTTAGTTCACTAGGCATGGGACCTCAGCCCTTTATCTTTTCAGCTCCCCCACCATATCACCAATAAAGCTGTGCGACCTATCTGGAACCCAACTACAACGGGCCTTTTCTCTTCTCGCCTTGCAGCTTTGGAAGTCTACTCGACTATAATGTGTAGTGCTTAAATGGGCTAACTATTCCATTACTTGGAAGTGAGCATAACCAAGGGCATTTTGTGACTCGCCTATGAAAAGCCAATATGAAACCGGACCACGCGTGCTTTTTTCCCTTCTCGTCTAAAAATTGCTCGTACAAACAAATGGACCTTACCTTATAATCAGTGTATGCCTTGGTTGGAGACCTTCCCCCTTTAGGATGGATGCGGGCACAGGCAGGTTCTAGCA